AATTTCATAATCCAATATCCAATTTTTCAATTTCTAATTGACTCTTGGATACAAATCACGAGAATGTATATTCTTCCTCGAATTTTTCATTGAGAGGTAAAGGCTTAAATCCTTTTTACGAGATAAAGTTTTTGATCGGAATGGGATATTAATCAAACCGAGGGACCCTTTAACTATTAAGGGATTAATAGAACGAATCACACTTTTACCACTAAACTATACCCGCTACAATGGGATTATTGTATATAAATCGACTTTTTGTCGAACAAGAGATTTTGTCGTAATCAAAAAAAAAAAGATAGGATCAAAAAAGAATCATGCAAATTAGAGCGTTAACGAGAGGACTTAATGAGATTAGGAAAGGAGAACTCATTTAAATAAGTAAATACCAAGTCTTTTGCTGGAGTTTTTTGACGGATACAGGTTGACAAAACTATTTAAGCCGTAACATAAAAATGCATTGTTCAAAAATTCATAGTTCCCTTGTTTTCTTATCTTATTTTTTTTTTTATTTACGTTTACTTTACTTATTTTTTACTGAAAAAAAAAGGAATATAATAAAATTAAAGTAAATAAAAAATAAAGCTAAGAAATTTAGATAGGAACTGACATCTTGATTCTATATCAAAGGAATTGAGATAGTACTTCTTATGATTGTTTCAATATCAACAATAAGCATTTGTGTTTTCGAATTAAATAAATCATTTTAATTTGCTTCGTTGGAACAAAAGAGGCCCGGCTCAGCTAGGTACTGACCAGGTCAAGCCGTGTAAAGAAAAGGTTTCTTTGGACAAAATCAAAGAGGGCTTTTTTTTTTTTTTTAGTTTATTATTTATAAAAATAAAAATAAACTAAAAAAAAAAAAAGACTTTTTTCAAGCCTTATTTTGACTTATGTAACATAATAATTATCCTTTTTCAATTGGGGGAGAGATGGCTGAGTGGACTAAAGCGTCGGATTGCTAATCCGTTGTACGAGTTTTTCGTACCGAGGGTTCGAATCCCTCTCTTTCCGTTTTCGTCGATAACTTTCTTTTTCTTTTTATTTCCTTTCAAATTTTGAATTTTTCGCGATTTTTTTTTTTTTTTTTAAGTTATTTTATTTAATAGTTCAAATTAATAGTTAAAAATGTGAAATAGATAAAATCCTACTAAGAACATTTCAAAATCGAGTAAGAAGAACAAAAAACCTTATCTTAATTTAGTTTTTATTCTTCACGCCCAGGATTACGTCCTGGATCATTAGATAGGAATCCGAAGATGAATAGAGAGACAAAGAATATCACTACCGTGTAAACAAATAGTTTTAGAGTAAGCATTACACAATCTCCAAGATTATTTTTTTAGGAAAAAAGAGAATAGATTTTCCATTTGTATATTTGTATTTTATACCGCATACCCTACTATGTTTATGTTTATTTTATATTTTTATTTTGACACTAAGAAATAAACTAAAGTTCTTTTGATTTGAGATTAGAAAAGAATTTTCAAAAAAAAAAATTCATTTTTAATTTAATATAAAGTTGTATTTTTTCATTACCAAAAATTTTCTTTCATACCCCAAATTGGGGAAGACTCCAAGAGGTCTTGCAATGGAAAAAGGTCAGAATAAGGAAATGAAACGTGGTGATCCCGACTTATTATGGCTATACCCTAATTTCAATATTTGAATCGAGGGTTCACATACTGTAAGACTTATCTGATCTTATCAATTGGTAAATTTTTTTTTCGAATAAATCATGAATTTGTCTAGGACAGTATTAAAAATCTCATCGAAAACTTACAGCAGCTTGCCAAACAAAAGCTAAGAGAAAAAATAGCACAGGTATTACTGGCATAACATCTACGATTGGATTTAAAAAAGCGTAGGCCTCGGGCAATTTGGCGACGAAAAAACTACTTGAATAAAGGACAGAATTAAGACAGATACAAATCAAACTAAATATATTAAGCATAAAAAACATTTTGTTCTTGAGGATAATTGTATTTATTTTGATTGAGTTATTAATAAGTTGAGTTATTGATATAAGGGAAAATGAATAAAAATAAATTAGATAGACCAAAAAAACTTCTTTGATTTGAACTCGCCCAATCAAAACTCCTTCAACTTCAACTCTCAAATCAAAAGTGAATAGAATAAATCATACTTTCATACAATATTTTAATTGAATTAGATGTAATGATCAATAAATTCATCAGTTTAATTCTATATTTACACATATCAAAATTCTATCAATAATCTAATTTTTTTTATAGATATTTATACTGAAGTTGACGAACAACCAATAACAATATTAGTGTTTATTAGTGTCAAATATAAATGGGGCGTGGCCAAGTGGTAAGGCAACGGGTTTTGGTCCCGCTATTCGGAGGTTCGAATCCTTCCGTCCCAGAACATATCCGTCCACACATCCAAAACAGTATAATAGTATCATATACTTAACCCATATAAATCATAGAATATATATGATATATATTATATCAGAATAAAGGTTACTTTTTTGAACAACCTTCTGTATATGTATAATATTGAAAAAATTTAATTCTTATTCTTAATGAATCTTCTCTGAATCATATCTTTTTCACAAGTTTAATGAGTTCAAATAACACGCAGATGTAATAGAATCTATTTGTGATCTATAAATGTTAAATATTGAACATAGAATAGCTATAATTTCTTTCAGTAACAGTAGTTTAGTCTATCTGACACATACAGATATCCCATAGTTTTTTATTTCAATTCTTTTTTTTCATACTCATTGAAAAAAAATAACAACCTAAATCTTCCTTTACATCATTCTTTATCCACTATTTCATTAAAAAAAAATTGTATTTTTTTTTATCTATTTTTTTAATCATTGATGGTTTAATACAAATCTGGATTTATCTCTCTCGTATGATGATAAAATGCAATGTGGTCTTACTATAAAATTTTATTCAAATAATGATAAAAATTTCAATCAATTAAATTGATGATTTCTTAGGAGTTCTTAGTACTCGAAGAAGTGTGAAATTGGTGAATTTATCCTATCACTAGCAGGTTACTTGAAGATGCAGATTCAAAAAGAACTTATTTATTTGAATTTTATTTTTATTTCTAAATTTCTATTATTTAGTTTATAGTTTATTTTCTAATATTATAGATTTATATATTTTAATATTTAGAAATAAATTTTAATACTTATAAATATTTAGAAATATATGTATATATGTCTCTGGGGTTAAATTGAATTTTTGCTTAGACTTCTTCAGAAACTCTATTTCATATAGAAGGAAAAGATAAAGTATAGATTACTAGGGATCGATCGAACCAATGACTATTCATAATTCCATAATGGAATTAATTACATACTGGTTCCAAACTAAAGGAATGTTATGGTAAAACTTCGTTTAAAACGATGTGGTAGAAGGCAACGTGCGACTTGAAGGACACGATCCGCTGTGGATTCTTACATCCACCATTTTATATTATATAGGAATTATATAGGAATGAAAGTGCTTTTGGCTCGACATCGTTTGTTCACTATAACTCTCATTTTTTTTTGGGGGGGTTGTGATATAAACCGTATCATATCGTACATGATGGAGCTCGAGCAGAACATATTGATTCGTTTTTCGGAGGCAAGAATCTAGGGTTAGTATCAATTAATAAATTCAGACAACTTTGTAAGTCTATTTTTGATATAGAAATCTAAAGGATCCAATTCAAGCAAGTTTCAAATTCAAAAGTAAAATTTTTTGGAATTGGTAAAACCCTTTCGCTCAAATCAAAAGTGTATTATACAGGAATCAACCATTCGTATGATTCTTTGATAGAAAGAAATCACAAAAAATGGTATGTTGCTGCCATTTTGAAACGATTAAAGATCACCGAAGTAATGTCTAAACCCAATGATTCAAGGCAAAGATAAAGGATCCTAGAACAAGGAAATACCGTTTTCAAGTGTCTCAACAACTAGAACTAGATTAAGATGAAGAATCAAAATAAATTCGAAAGGAGACATATACATATAAAAAAGGGATTAGAGACCGCTCAATAAATGAAATGTTTAAAAGGTTTTCTTTGCGAGTTATACAACTTGAGTTATGAGAGTGCAAATTCCAAATACGAAGAATTTTTTTTTTGTTGGGGAAAGAAAAAGAATAAGAAACAAAAACAAGTATTTAAATCATATGATAAAGAAAGAGACTTCTTGGTCTAATTGATTTGATGGTTTTATGGATCTATTTGACATTATAATTCTATACATAAACATAACTTGAATTTTCTTGAGCCGTACGAGGAGAAAACTTCTTATACGTTTCTCGGGGGGGTCTCTACATCTATCCCAATGAGCTATTTATCGAATTGTTGCAATTGATGTTCGATCCCGAAGAGAAGGAAGAGCTCTTCGGAAAGTGGGTTTTTATGATCCGATAAAGAATCAAACCTATTTAAACGTTCCTGTTATTCTATATTTCCTTGAAAAAGGCGCTCAGCCTACAGGAACTGTTCATGATATTTCAAAGAAGGCGGGGGTTTTTATGGAACTTCGCCTTAATCACCAAACAAAATTCAATTAATGAAATATATATATATAAATTAAAGAAGGTAAGGTGTGAATAATTTGTATAGAGTTTTGTATAATCTTTTCTTTGCTATTTTTTCTCCTTTTCAATTTATATCATATTTAATATATTTTTGCTACTATAGAATGTCGTCTTTTATAACGATAAAATTTTTTTTTATTGATGTAATAGATAGAAAAATATCGAGAGAATAAACAGTCTTAAATTTTTGATATTATTGTCATGTCAATGGGTGTTTTTCATTTTTCATTGGAATTCGATGAACAAAAAAAAAAGGTTAAGCTTGCTTTTTTTACTTTTACTTAATATTGATACTTATATTGATTGATATTAATTCAATAAACCCGGGATTTTTAGACTTCTTTTTTAATTTATTCATACGTCTACACTTTTTTGTATATATGTCGATTATATATGTAGTGCCAATCCAACATAAATTCTTAGTTTTTTTTTTTCATTTTTTAATAAATTGAAAAATTTAATTAAATGAAAATTGAAATAATAATTTCAATTTAGAATCTTTTTTTCTATTTCTCCATTGTATTCTTTTCTCAACATTCATATTGACAACAGTGTATCAAATAAATATAATCCGATCATGAATAAATGAATCTATTTATCTCCGCCCCATAGATTTGATTTTATTTCATTCAAATAAAGGGTTCATTTGATTTGGTGTGATACAAGAAGTCTTTTTTTTTTTTTTTTTATTAAAATAATAAATAATTAAAATAGAATATTATAATTCTATTTAAAGTATAATAAGATATTAAAGTAGAATAATGGATAACATAAGAGACAAGAGTTGGTCTACAAATATTTTTATTTTCGTCGGATCTGTTCATTTTTCTTATGTTCATAATTGATTATGAATTTTTAGATTTTTGTTTTGCCTTTTTAAAATTTAAATGTTTTGATTTAGCCGTACTATTCAACCTCTTTATTTATTGGGATTCCGATTGTATCTATACATTCTAATTATTTTATTTTAGTTCGGGTTGCTAACTCAACGGTAGAGTACTCGGCTTTTAAGTGCGGCTAGCATCTTTTACACATTTGTATGAAGCAACGGATTCGTCTATACCATCGGTAGAGTTTGTAAGACCGCGACTGATCCTGAAAGGAATGAATGGAAAAAGCAGCATGTCGTATCAATAGAGAATTCTAAAAATATTTCATTCTTACCGTATAGGTCCAAAACCTTGTGTAAATTGTTTGAATTCTTGGCGCAGAACAAAATCCATTTAAAAAGCAAAGAAATAAAAACTAAATTTAAAGTTGTGTCGAGTAAATAAATGGATAGAGCCTTACTATACGATAGGTTCCAATTATAGGGAAACAAAAAGTAACGAGCTCCTGTTCTTAATTTTTGAATAATTACCCGATCTAATTAAACGTTAAAAATAGATTAGTGCTTGACGCGGGAAAGGCTTTTCCCATGAGTGTATTATCAATCAATGTTTTATGAATCCTAACTATTAGCTATCTCCATTTCCATTATGTGGTGGAGATAAATGTGTAGAAGAAGGCAGTATATTGATAAAGAGATTTTTTTTTTCAAAATCAAAAGAGCGATTGGATTGCAAAAATAAAGGATTTCTAAACATTTTTTTATCCTAGAATGAACCTAAACCAATTAGGTGCAAAAAGAGAGGATAGAGAGTCCGTTGATGAGTCTTACCTTTTTCGAGGTATCGATCTTTTTTCTTAATATCATACCTTGTTTTAACTGTATCGTACTATGTATCATTTGATAACCCAATAAAGCCCATCCTATTTTCGGTTCAAATCTAATCTTAAATGGCGGAATTTCAAGGATATTTAGAACTAGATAGATCTTGGAAACATGACCTCCTATACCCACTTATCTTTCGGGAGTATATTTATGTATTTGCTCATGATCTTGGTTTAAATAGATCGAATTTGTTGGAAAATGTAGGTTATGACAATAAATCTAGTTTACTAATTGTAAAACGTTTAATTTCTCGAATGTATCAACAGAATCATTTTATTATTTCCGCTAACGATTCGAACCAAAATCAACTTTTTGGGTACAATAAGAATTTGTATTCTCAAATGATATCAGAGGGATTTGCAGTCATTGTGGAAATTCCATTTTCCCTACGATTAGTATCTTCCTTAAAGGGGACAGAAATCGTAAAATATTATAATTTACGATCAATTCATTCAATATTTCCTTTTTTAGAGGACAAATTCTCACAGTTAAATTATGTATCAGATGTATTAATACCCTACCCGATTCATCTGGAAATCTTAGTTCAAACCCTTCGCTACTGGGTAAAAGATGCCTCCTCTTTGCATTTATTACGGTTTTTTCTTCACGACTATTATAATTGGAATACTCTTATTATTCCAAATAAATATATTTCTATTTTTTCAAAAAGTAATCCAAGATTATTCTTGTTCCTATATAATTCTCATGTTTGCGAATACGAATCCATCTTACTCTTTCTACGTAACCAATCTTCTCATTTACGATTAACATCTTCTGGGGGTTTTTTTGAGCGAATATATTTCTATGGAAAAATAAAACATCCCGTAGAAGAAGTCTTTGCTAATGATTCTCCGACTAGCTTATGGTTCCTCGAGGATCTCTTCATGCATTATGTTAGATATCAAGGAAAATCAATTCTGGCTTCAAAGGATACGCCTCTTTTCATGAATAAATGGAAATATTACCTTGTCCTTTTATGGCAATGTCATTTTTATGTGTGGTCTCAACCAGGAAGGATGTATATAAACCAATTATGCAAACATTCCTTCAGCTTTTTGGGCTATCTTTCAAGTATGCAAATAAATCTTTCAGTAGTACGGAGTCAAATGCTAGAAAATTCGTTTCTAATGGATAATGCTATGAAGAAGATTGATACATTAGTTCCAATTAGTCTTCTGATTGGATCGTTGGATAAAA